ATTTCCATAAAAACTCCTTTGATATAATTGCTATGCTTAGTGTGTGACTCGTTGGTTTAGGATTATATTAAGATAAACAAAAAAGAAAAAAGAACTTACCTATAACAGCAACTAATAACTATAGCATTAATAAATAACCTAAGCAACTCATTGCTTCGCATTATCTGGATAAAAAAATCAGTCAAGATATGATAGATTGATCATATCATTGTAGCAACTGAATTTTTTTTTACAAAAAAACAAGAATAAAGAAATATGATTATAAGTTATGAAAGGTAATCGAAAAGTATGCGGATAAGTGGAAGGATGAAAGAAAGAGAGAAAAAATTGAATATTAATGATATATGATTCCAATTTGGAAAGTCTATGAGGTCACTGTAAGAAAAGCAATGTAATAAAGCATACATACAGATTCATTCATAATAATTAGATAAATCTGTTTCGAAAACAAAAAAAATTAAGAGCCTTGAGCCAATAAAAACTGAGAAAATTGACTCAAAAACAAATTAAAAAATGAAATCCCAAATTTCATATAAGAGCTCCATTGTAGAATTCGGGCCTAATGATTAATCAAGAAGCGATGGGAACGACGGAACCCATGAATATAGAGGATTCTATTGAAAAACAAATCTTAGTAATTCATTGGACAGGATGGCGGAATAAACCAGAAACTTTATTATCTATTCTGATTTTTATTCTGAGACCTCCTGGGATAAACATCAAACTTAATATATATATTGAAAGAGTAAATATTCGCCGGCGAAAAATTTGTTTTTTTTATAAAAGTAATAAAATACAAAAAAAAAAAAATTAAAAAGATAAAAGAAAATAAGGATTTGTTAGAATATGATAACTCTAACAAAAAGGACATTCGAGATGATGATATTACGTTATTTTTAAATAAATAGAATTCATCTTGGATTCCATTTCGAAAAAGACATACACAAATTTAGAAGAGATCAGATGAAATTTAATACCATGATTAATAGAATTAATCATTAACTACATCTATATCTTAATACAAGCTTTTTTAGTCCTTTTATTCGCGAGGAGCTGGATGAGAAGAAACTCTCACGTTCAGTTCTGTAGTAGAGATGGAATTTCTAATTTAGAAAAAACCCATCAACTATAACCCAAAAAGAACCAGATTTCGTAAACAACATCGCGGAAGACTAAAAGGAATATCTTCTCGTGGGAATCGTATTTGTTTTGGCAGATATGCTCTTCAAACACTTGAACCCGCTTGGATCACATCTAGACAAATAGAAGCAGGGCGACGAGCAATGACACGAAATGTGCGACGTGGTGGAAAAATTTGGGTACGTATATTTCCAGACAAACCAGTTACAGTAAGACCTGCGGAAACGCGTATGGGTTCTGGGAAAGGATCCCCTGAGTATTGGGTAGCTGTGGTTAAACCAGGTAAAATCCTTTATGAAATGGGTGGTGTACCTGAAAATATAGCCAGAAAAGCTATTTCAATAGCGGCATCAAAAATGCCTATAAAAACCCAATTCATTATTTCTGAATAGGAATTATAGAATGAAAAAACTAAATAACATTTAAGAATAAAAAAATTATCAGTTTTCTTTTTTTGACAAACAATATTTTTTTACTTCGTCCTTTGCATTAAAAGAAGAGATAAAAAAAAAATGATATGATTCAACCACAAACCTATTTGAATGTAGCAGACAACAGCGGGGCTCGAGAATTGATGTGTATTCGAATAATAGGAGCTAGTAATCGCCGATATGCTCATATTGGTGACGTTATTGTTGCTGTAATCAAGGAAGCAATACCAAATACTCCTCTAGAAAGATCAGAAGTGATTAGAGCTGTAATTGTACGTACTTGTAAAGAACTCAAACGTAACAATGGGACGATAATACGATATGATGACAATGCCGCAGTTGTCATTGATCAAGAAGGAAATCCAAAAGGAACTCGAGTTTTTGGGGCGATCCCACGGGAATTGAGACAATTAAACTTTACTAAAATAGTTTCATTAGCTCCTGAGGTATTATAAGATCTAAAGATCGATAGTTAGTATAGGATTAAAAAAACAGGTATTGAAATAAAATTAATTAATAGATTGTGTATCACGCATATACCCTTAATAATAAAAAATTAAGAATTTAATTCATATATTAATATATAATTTGTCTATATCTATATATAAATAAAAGAAAAAGAACATGTTGATTATATCAAAATTATAGAACAATAAGGAATTTTAACTTATCATGGGGAAAGACACTATTGCTGATATAATAACCTCTATACGAAATGCTGACATGAATAGAAAAGGAACGGTTCGGATAGGATCGACTAACATCACCGAAAGCATTGTTAAAATCCTTTTACGAGAGGGTTTTATCGAAAACGTAAGGAAACATCGCGAAAGCAACCAATATTTTTTGATTTTAACCCTCAGACACAGACGAAATAAGAAAGAATCCTATAAAACGATTTTAAATTTAAAGAGAATAAGTCGACCGGGTCTACGAATCTATTCTAACTCTCAACGAATTCCACGAATTTTAGGCGGAATAGGAATTGTAATCCTTTCGACTTCTCAAGGTATAATGACAGACCGAGAAGCTCGACTAAAAAGAATCGGCGGAGAAATTTTGTGTTATATATGGTAATCCCTCTAATATAAAAATAAGATATCTGGAACTTACGATTTGTGAAAAAAAAGGGGGGTTGCGTAATACCGCCCCTGTTCAAAAGAGTTTCGGATGTTTTACTTCGAATGAAATTAAATAAAAATTGAATTAATGAAAGTTTTCTTTCTTAATCACTTCCGAACGGCATGGTTCGATTTTGTTTAGATACTAAAGATTTTTTTTTAGGTTATGCTTCTGAAAGGATTCGACAGATTTTTGTATAGGTATACCTATAGGAGAAAAAATAAAATTTTTAGTAAGTTCTAAGTTAATCAGGGGACAGCCATTTTATAGACTCCATTACAAGGATTCAAATGAATAAGTGGTTTTTTTTTCAATTTCGACCATTCCTTTCACGAAGATACAATTCAAGATTCAAAAATATCAAGAAACCTTTTTTTCGTCCACCAATAAAAATATTCACAGAATTAAGGAATAACAACTATGAAAATAAGGGCTTCCGTTCGTAAAATTTGTGAAAAGTGTCGACTAATCCGCAGGAGGGGACGAATTATAGTAATTTGTTCCAACCCGAGGCATAAACAAAGACAAGGATAATCTTACTAAAGGAACTAAAGTAAAGGAAAAGGCACTTCCAAAGAGCTGGAAAAAAAAAAAAAGGTCTGTTTTGACATGAAATGGATATATCCATATATTTCTTGTGAAATGAAAAAATATGGCAAAACCTATATTAAGAATTGGTTCACGTAAAAATACACGTAGTGGTTCACGTAAAAATGTACGTAGAATACCAAAGGGAGTTATTCATGTTCAAGCAAGTTTCAACAATACCATTGTGACCGTTACAGATGTACGGGGTCGGGTGATTTCTTGGTCCTCTGCAGGTACTTGCGGATTCCGGGGTACAAGAAGAGGAACACCTTTTGCTGCCCAAACCGCAGCAGGAAATGCTATTCGAGCAGTAGTGGATCAAGGTATGCAACGAGCTGAAGTAAGGATAAAAGGCCCTGGACTCGGAAGAGATGCAGCATTACGAGCTATTCGTAGAAGCGGTATACTTTTAAGTTTCGTACGAGATGTAACCCCTATGCCACATAATGGTTGTAGACCCCCTAAAAAAAGACGTGTATAGAACTAAATAAAGGCTGAAAGGGTTTCAAGAGAAATAAACGATTCAATGATCTGATCAAATAAAATTACTATGGTTCGAGAGAAAGTCAAAGTATCTACTCGGACACTACAGTGGAAGTGTGTTGAATCAAGAAGAGACAGTAAGCGTCTTTATTATGGACGCTTTATTCTGTCTCCACTTATGAAAGGTCAAGCCGACACAATAGGCATTGCGATGCGAAGAGCTTTACTTGGCGAAATAGAAGGAACATGTATTACACGTGCAAAATCTGAGAACATACCACATGACTATTCTAACATAGTAGGTATTCAAGAATCAGTACATGAAATTTTAATGAATTTGAACGAGATTGTATTAAGAAGTAATCTATATGGAACGCGCAACGCGCTTATTTGTGTCCAAGGTCCCGGATATATAACTGCTCGAGACATAATTTTACCGCCCTCTGTGGAAATCATTGATAATACACAGCATATAGCTACCTTAACGGAACCAATAGATTTGTGTATTGAATTAAAAATCGAGAGGAATCGCGGATATAGTCTAAAAATGTCAAATAACTTTGAAGACAGAAGTTATCCTATCGATGCTGTATTCATGCCTGTTCAAAACGCGAATCATAGTATTCATTCTTATGGGAATGGGAATGAAAAACAAGAGATTCTTTTTCTAGAAATATGGACAAATGGAAGTTTAACTCCTAAAGAAGCACTTCATGAAGCCTCCCGGAATTTGATTAATTTATTTATTCCTTTTCTACATGTAGAAGAAGAAACGTTCTATTTAGAGAACAATCAACATCAAGTTACTTTACCCTTTTTTCCTTTTCATAATAGATTAGTTAACCTAAGAAAAAAAAAAAAAAAAAAAGAACTAGCCTTTCAATATATTTTTATTGACCAATTAGAATTGCCTCCCAGAATCTACAATTGTCTCAAAAAGTCCAATATACATACATTATTGGACCTTTTGAATAACAGTCAAGAAGACCTTATCAAAATTGAACATTTTCACATAGAAGATGTAAAAAAGATATTAGACATTCTAGAAAAAAAATAGAGAAAGCATTTCAAAAAAAAAAAAATTACTAAAAAGTCAAGTTGAAATTGAAATGTATTTTAAACCTTCAACGTAATTTCGATTTTCCAGTCGAACCCAATTTAATTAATTAGATATGTATCTAGGGAGAATTCATTTGGAAATTAATTCCCCCTAGATACCCACGTCTTTTATTTTAC